GCGAAGGTTTTTTGTTGCTGTCGGAAAAAGTAGAAGTCCAACTCCTAATAAAATAGGTACTGGGAGTGGAATGAAAGGGATGATCCATGAATATTGATATGTATGTTCCATAAAATAAAAAATCCTTTTTATTTTATTCTTAAATTTTTTATTTCTTATTCACTGGTTTGTATATATATATATTTTTTTTTTCCAAAGGGGACAATAAAAAAGCACGAGATTTTAAACCTAAATATAAATTTTTTTCTAATTAGTCTAATCCTTCAGAAATCTTTGAATTAGAAGTGATTAAATAATATTACTAAGTTACTGTCAAAAAAAATTATTTGTCTTTTTTTTTTATTACTACTAAATAAAATTGTGATTTTATGCAGATACAGAAAAAGTGAATTAAAATTCCGTATTATAATAATTTATATACATATATTAAGAATAGAACAAAGATTTATACGACAAAAAAATACTTAAACTTAATATTAATTATATACTAAAAAAACTTTACCTAAAACAAAGTTATTTGAGTTTGATTATTTAGAATTATTAAGGAATGAATTTTTATTATGGAATTTAGTGATTGTCTTCCAGTACACTAAGTGAGCTTTTTTTATTTGTAAGAAATATTAAGATTATTATAATCGATATTTTTTTTACATATGATGTGAAGAAATCTCATAATTTTTTTGATAATCTAATTGAGCAGTATAGATTAATTAAATGAGCACTCTTGTACGGATTTCAAACGTTAAATAAAAAAATTTAATAACAAAAAAACAGTAAAAAATAGTTGGGTTTTAAACTTTTGAATGTCTTTTTTGTTTTGAAAATAATATATAATAAAATTTGAAAGAAAAAAAATAACTCGATATGGAGTACGAAAGAATAGAATAATAAATGTCTTTGACATCCAATTATACCACTGAAAAAGTTTTTTTCATTTTTGAATGGCAGTTCCAAAAAAACGTACTTCTATCTCGAAAAAGCGTATTCGTAAAAAAATTTGGAAAAGGAAGGGATATTGGACGTCGTTGAAAGCTTTTTCGTTAGGGAAATCACTTTCTACAGGTAATTCAAAAAGTTTTTTTGTACAACAAAATAAATAAAAAAACACTATAATAACTAGAATTAGCCTAACTTTAAAACAAATTTTTTAGAATACATATAAAAAAATGTAAACCAAAAGAGGAAAAAAAGACAATATATAGATAAAAAAGAAAGGTTCACTTTTTTTAGTTCAAAAAAAGGGGGAGATTCTTATTTTCACCATCACTACCTTGATGCAATAATAAATAAAGATCTTTTATTTATTCATTAAGAGTAAATAAAGGATCTTTAAGCAAAATCAATAGGTTCTTCAAATTAATTAATTTAAGTGAAAAAAAAAATTTGAACTTTATACCTTTAGGAATTAGTATTTCTCTAAATTTTTCTATTCTTTACTTGTAATCAAATTGATAAAAGCATCTGTCCACAATAGGTGAATATTAGATAATATTAATAAATAATAATATATGATATGATTTTTAAGTGATCACAAAATCTTATCTTTGTACAATATAAAAAGATGCATCAAAATATTTATTTTGATAATTTCTCTTGAACAATTAGTAAAATCTTATTTTATTTCAAATTTCTAACAATTTTGGAAAAGTTTTAATTTTTAGAAAAAGCATTTTTTTTATTAATGGAACTGATAAATGCTTTTTATTATTTTTTTAATCATATAAATGAAAAAAAAAATGATAAAGAGCATTTAGAGTTTTGTCGTTGGGTTGAAGTCCCATTGAATTTAGTTAAATTTTTCATTGTATTCTAGAAAAAAATATAAAGGACAAAAAGTGAATTTAAATAATTTTAAATAACTTAGATAAAAGATAAAAAAATCTTAATTGAATTAAAACCCACAAGACCTATTTAACAAGTTTTTATTCATTAAATCAATTGTAAATTCCGGTCAATTGGCTAAATTTGCATCTCGACGATTGAATAAAAACTTGTTAGTATTGTTTTGAACAAGTTGCCGCTATGGTGAAATTGGTAGACACGCTGCTCTTAGGAAGCAGTGCTAGAGCATCTCGGTTCGAGTCCGAGTAGCGGCATAAGATCGTATAAAAGAGATATTATAAGTTTTATAATCAAAATAATACCCGACTTTTTTCTAAAATCGGGTAAAACCTAGTATTAATTTATTAATTTTTAACAAATTTTTTATGATTTTTTCAATTTTAGAGCATATATTAACTCATATATCTTTTTCGGTCGTTTCAATTGTACTGACAATTTATTTTTTTACTTTATTAGTTAATTTAGATGAAATTATAGGATTTTTTGATTCATCAGATAAAGGAATCGTAATTACATTTTTTGGTATAACAGGATTATTATTCACTCGTTGGATTTATTCAGGACATTTTCCATTAAGTAATTTATATGAATCATTAATTTTTCTTTCATGGGCTTTTTCAATTATTCATATGGTTTCCTATTTTAATAAAAAAAAAAAAAAAAATCACTTAAACGCAATAACTGCGCCAAGTGCTATTTTTATTCAGGGTTTTGCTACTTCAGGTCTTTTAAACAAAATGCCTCAGTCTGCAATATTAGTACCGGCTCTTCAGTCCCAGTGGTTAATGATGCACGTAAGTATGATGATATTAGGCTATGGCGCTCTGTTATGTGGATCATTATTATCAATAGCTCTTCTAGTGATTACATTTCGCAAAGTCGGACCTACTTTTTGGAAAAAGAATATAAAAAAAAATTTTTTATTAAATGAATTATTTTCTTTTGATGTATTTTACTACATAAATGAAAGAAATTCTATTTTACTACAACAAAACATTAATTTTAGTTTTTCTAGAAATTATTATAGGTATCAATTAATTGAACAATTAGATTATTGGAGTTTTCGTATTATTAGTCTTGGATTTATCTTTTTAACCGTCGGCATTCTTTCAGGAGCTGTATGGGCTAATGAGACATGGGGTTCATACTGGAACTGGGATCCAAAAGAAACTTGGGCATTTATTACTTGGACCATATTCGCAATTTATTTACACATTAAAACTAATAGGAATGTTAGGGGTATAAATTCTGCAATTGTGGCTTCGATAGGTTTTCTTTTAATTTGGATATGCTATTTTGGCGTCAATCTTTTAGGAATAGGTTTACATAGTTATGGTTCATTTACATCGAATTAAATATAAATAAAACAGTAAAAAAAAAAAAAAAGAATCCACATAAAAAAAATAGCATCTATATCTAACTTCATATAAGTTAAGAAATCTAATTTAGTTTTAGTAGTAAATTATCAAGAACCTTTTGAATCAAGTAATACAATGATTCAAAAGGTTCTCACAATACAAAGACCAAAGACTTCTGATTACAATTCAATTTAATGCTTTTTTTTATCTCCGGAAAACTATCCATAAAAGTAATTAGATAAAATGGATTCGACCTTATCACTTGCTAATGAGAGCACAAAATCAGGATAAATCCCAATACCAATTATGGGTAGAAGAATGGAGATTGAAAGAAATAACTCTCGGGGTCCAGAATCAAAAAAAGAAAAGTTTTTGACATTAATTAACTTGTATCCATAGAACATTTGGCGTGACATAGATAATAAATATATAGGAGTTAATATCATTCCAATTGCCATTACAAAAATAATTAAAATTTTTGAAATTAAGAAATATTTTTGGCTGGTAATTATTCCAAAAAAAACGATTAATTCTGCAACAAAACCACTCATGCCTGGCAATGCAAGGGAAGCCATCGATAAGATAGTAAACATTGTAAATATTTTTGGAATGGAGATAGCCATTCCACCCATTTCATCAAGATAAACAAGCCGAATTCTATCATAACTCGCTCCTGCCAAGAAAAAAAGTGCAGCACCAATAAATCCATGAGAGATTATTTGTAAAATAGCTCCATTAAGTCCAGGATCCGTTATAGAACTAATACCTATAATTATAAAACCCATATGAGATACAGAAGAATAGGCTATTCTCTTTTTTAAATTACGTTGACCGGGAGATGTTGAAGCTGCATAAATTATTTGGATTGTACCGACTACCATCAACCAAGGAGAAAACATAGAATGAGCGTGAGGTAATAATTCCATATTGATTCGAACCAACCCATATGCTCCCATTTTTAATAAGATTCCAGCGAGAAGCATACAGGTACTGTAATGTGCCTCGCCGTGGGTGTCAGGTAACCAAGTATGTAAAGGTATAATCGGTGATTTGACGGCAAAAGCAATAAGAAATCCAATATAAAATAGTATTTCAAGTGTGACAGGATAGGATTGATTAGCTAAGAGTTCTAAATTTAATGTTGGTTCGTTCGAACCATATAAACTTATACCTAAAACTCCTATTAATAAAAAAATAGAACTTCCTGCCGTGTATAAAATAAATTTTGTAGCTGAATATAGACGTTTCTTTCCACCCCACATGGATAAAAGTAGATAAACGGGAATTAATTCTAATTCCCACATGATGAAAAAAAGTAGAAGATCCCGAGAAGAAAATAATCCTATTTGACCGCTGTACATTGCTAACATCAGGAAATGGAATAATCGGGAATCCCGAGTAACTGGAAAAGCCGCTAAAGCCGCTAAAGTAGTAATAAATCCCGTCAATAAAATCGTTCCTATAGAAAGTCCATCTATTCCCATTCTCCAGTAAAAATCTAAAAAATGGATCCATTTATAATCTTCGGACAGTTGAATTAATGGATCGTCCATTTTAAAATTATAACAAAAAGCATAGGTCGTTAGAAGAAGTTCTAAAATACAAATGCATATAGTATACCATTTATTGACTTTATTTCCCCTATGTGGGAGAAATAACATTAACGAACCGGCAGATATTGGAAAAACAACAATTATTGTTAACCAAGGAAAATCATTCGTGGTAAAGACAAGATACACCAGGTCCAAAGAACGCGTACTCAAAAAAAGAAAATTTAACTTTTTTGAGTACGAGTACTTGTCAATAAAAAAAAATAAAATGTATTCCAAATTTATTCAAATGAGGTTTTCGGTAACGTATCAATAAGCTAGACCCATACTTCTAGTTGTTTCATGCCATAAATAAACTCGAACGCTCAAAAAATCCGTTGGACAGGCGGATTCACATCTCTTACAACCAACACAGTCCTCGGTTCTTGGAGCGGAAGCTATTTGCTTAGCTTTACATCCATCCCAAGGTATCATTTCTAATACGTCTGTAGGGCATGCTCGGACACATTGAGTACATCCTATACAGGTATCATAAATTTTTACTGAATGTGACATAGGATCGATAGTTTTTTTAATGTCATAAATTTTCAATCTAGTAAACTTCTACCTGAATGATATATTAAAATACTAGATGAAGCAATGATTTCCTTTAATAGAATTTTTGTAATTAATTCTGGCTCAATTGATAAAAAATGGGGCTAAAATACTTGGATTTCTGAGATTTTCACAAATATAATCTAGTAGGTCAGAACCGATTATATATGCAACTTTCAACCTATAATTTTTTTTTATGCTACTTATTTAATAAGGTCGATTGGTTGATGCGAGTTGATTTTCTGTTACGATAAATTGACGAGACTATAGCTAATCCAATAGCTGCTTCAGCGGCTGCAATTGCTATAACAAAAATGCAGAAAATATTCCCTTTTAGTTGGGAATTATCAAAAAAATCAGAAAATGTTACGAAATTCATATTAACTGCATTGAGTATAAGTTCAAGACACATAAGAGCCCTAACCATATTTCGACTCGTGATCAATCCATAAAGACCAATCAAAAATAAATAGGCACTCAAAACAAGTACATGTTCGAGTATCATTCAGTAACTCCTTATCAATTTGGATTCATTTAAATATGAAAAATAATTCACCGGATTCAATCAACTAGAATATAACAAAAAAGTATGAATAAAAACTATATTAGGAAAAAAAAATTCAAATATATATATCAAATAGAAAAATTCATATTTTAAATATGAAATAATATTCAATCCAATTTAATCGAATGAACGGAAAAAAATATCATAACATACACAAAGTTTTCTTTGGTCTTTATTAATTCGAACGTTTTTTATTGACGAGCCATAGAAATTGCACCTATCAAAGCAACTAAAAGAATTATTGAAATGAGTTCAAATGGAAGAAAAAAATCTGTTGATAAATGAATTCCTATTTGTTGACTATTACTTATTAAATCTTGCTCTAGAATTTGGTTTAATCTTGTAGTCCAAATAACCCCGTACCATGACGTATCGAGAATAGTAGACATTAATGAAAAAAGAATAGTTGTACAAACCAACGAAGTAATCCCATTCCCAACGGTCCACAGATTTAAATCTGTGGAATATTCTGAATCATTCATGAACATCACAGCAAATATGATTAAAACATTTATGGCCCCCACGTAAATAAGGAGTTGTGCAGCAGCTACAAAATGAGAATTTGATAGAATATACAATAAAGATATACAAACAAGAACAAATCCTAAGGAAAAAGCTGAAAATATTGGGTTGGGAAGTAAGACCACTCCCAGACCTCCTACTAGAAGACCGGATCCCAGAAAAACTAAAAGAAAATCATGTATTGGTCCAGGCAAATCCATTATATTATTAAAATAAGAAAAAAATCGAAATCCTTTTCATGACCTTATTAATTTAACCGGGAAATTCGTTTTTAATATGTTTCTAATAGAGTGAAATTAGAATCTAATGCATATGAATTGATGTAGATACAATTATTAGACAGTTTCTCTTTTTTTTTATTCGAAAGTTTATTTTCAACCTATCTATTTCAGGAAAGTAATTACGAATATATTATATTAAAAGAATGAGCCTTAATACTTAAAATATCATTATATAAATTATATAAATACAAATTGTTAATTAAATTCTTTATATAATTCAAAAATTTTGAATTCTTTTTTTAATCAAATTAATGGGTTTACCCGTTTATTGGTTGAGGTGAATTCAAAATTGTTCGAATAGTGTAATCGTCAATTACTGACATTGGTAAACGACCCAAAGCTATTTGATTATAATTCAATTCGTGACGATCATAAGTGGAAAATTCATATTCTTCAGTCATTGATAAACAATTTGTTGGACAATACTCAACACAATTACCACAAAATATACAAATTCCAAAATCAATACTGTAATTAAGCAATCGTTTTTTTCGAATATTAGTTTCCAATTTCCAATCAACAACAGGCAGATCTATAGGACATACTCGAACACATACTTCACAAGCAATGCATTTATCAAATTCAAAATGGATTCGACCACGGAAACGTTCCGATGTTATTAATTTTTCATAGGGATATTGAATAGTTACAGGTAAACGATTTGTGTGGGATAAGGTAATCATGAAACCTTGACCAATATACCTTGCAGCTCGTAGGGTTTGTTGACCATAATTCATGAACCCGGTTATCATAGGAAGCATAGTGTAATTATCTATGAATAATTTTATCTTTGTTTCTTTCTCTTGTTTAAAAAAAATAATGAATATGTTGGATTCATTTTCAATTTAGAGTGAAAAGAGTTGGAAAGAAGTTGTTAATAATAGATTACCAAGGGAAATAGGTAAAAGAAATTTCCATCCAAGATTTAATAGTTGATCCATTCTTAGCCTAGGTAAAGTCCATCTTGTTGCGATAGAAATGAACAAGAATAAATAAGTTTTAGCTAATGTAATAAAGATACCAATTGTTGTTCCAAAAATTTGATCCCTTTGAAATAGCTCCAGAATAGATATATACGGAATAGAAATATTCCAACCGCCTAAGTATAGAACTGTTACAAATAATGAGGAAATTAATAGATTTAGATAAGAAGCAACGTAAAATAAACCAAATTTGATACCTGAATATTCAGTTTGATAACCTGCTATTAATTCTTCTTCCGCTTCTGGTAAATCAAACGGTAACCTCTCGCATTCTGCTAGGGAAGAAATTAGAAAAATGATAAAACCTATAGGTTGACGCCACAAATTCCATCCCCAAAAACCATATTTTGATTGTGCCTCAACTATATCAACTGTACTTAAACTGTTAGATAATCCTAGTCGGTGATAACATTACTATTTTCACCGCTATTACAAAACCGTACATGAGGTCTTCGCCTCATACGGCTCCTCGGGGGCCATAAATAAATCTAAGGACCAGAATTAGTATTATTTAGATGGATATGATGTGTTCTAAAATAGATTAAATATAAATATATCTGGGATCCCGAATTATACCAATGGAATTCTGTCTGCTCAAATTCTAAGAATAAAAAAAGCGCTTCGGAATTCATCTCATCCTTTACAAATTTGAATTTCTATTTGTTGAGTAATAACTTAATCCTTTAATAAGATACTCCTTGTAAAAATAAAAATAGGTATTTAAGCCCATCGTGGTTTTCAATTACGAAAAAGAATTAGATATCCTATTAGTTTATTATTCATGACAGAAATTCGATTTTATTTTCGAAATAGAGGAAAAAAATATCCTAGTTTCGTTCCTATTCTTCGTTCTTTTTTAGAAAAAAGTTAGTGGACTTATAAAAACTAAAGGATTATTTCGTTTCTGATAGTCATTACATTTATAAGTGGATAGGAGCATACTCTGAATCGGAATCTTGGGGAGTACTGTCTGATCATTTCTACCAATTTTAAGCCCCAATTAACCTTCTTTTTTTGATCTTATGTTATGCATAAATATCCTTTTCAATTTGGTTAATCTCTATTACAAATTCTTTGTGTATTTTGGTGTTTCTAACCATCCACTCACTTTTACCTAAATTGCCGCTCACTTTGTAATACATGTATGTTAATCTATATAACTTATAGTGAAAACGTTATACGTTTAAATATTTTTAACCCGCTTCAAGCCAGGATGACTAATCAACCAACCTTGGGGTAAAGTGATTCTTACGCTTATGTTTATTTCTGTTTAACCTTTGTACATAGGAAATGAGACTCAATTTTTCTTTTTACTGCTAATTTCTGAGCAGTTTTTTTCACTCATATATAACTATCAAATTTATTTCTTTTATTAAAATTAACCCGAAAGATAACTATATTTATATATTCCGCCTTTTAACTTAATTCGTCTAGAAGAAACGGAATAGTAAAAATAAACATTTATGTTTCAACGAATCGCACGTAGAGATATTGATAAAACACATAGAGTTAATGGTATTTCATAACTAATCGATTGGGCAGCAGCTCGCAGACCACCTAAAAAAGAATATTTATTATTTGATCCATATCCGGACATAAGAAGTCCAATAGGAGCAATACTTGAGATGGCAATCCATAAAAAAATACCGATATTGAGATCCGCTAAAACAAGGTGATTACTAAACGGAATTACTGAATAACTTAGTAAAATTGAGATAACTGCTATAGATGGTCCAATACTAAATAAAGGAGGATTTCCTCTAGATGGACGAAGATTTTCTTTGAAAAGTAGTTTTGTCCCGTCGGCTAGAGCTTGAAGAATTCCCAACGGGCCGGCGTATTCAGGTCCAATACGTTGTTGTATCCCTGCAGATATTTCTCTTTCTAACCACACAATTACTAGTACACCTGTTATGATTCCCAATATAAGAGAAAATATAGGGACAAATATCCATATGAGTCCATAGATCTCTTTTAAAGATTCCAATCTAACAAAAGAATTTATAGTTTGGACTGCTGTTGCATAAATTATCATTTTAACGATCAACTTCTCCCATAATTATATCTATGCTACCGAGTATCGTCATAATATCAGCCAATTTCATTCTTTTAACTAGTTCAGGAAGAATTTGCAAATTAATAAAACCCGGCGGTCGGATTTTCCATCTCCAAGGAAAACCACTTTGATCTCCTATGAGAAAAATTCCTAATTCCCCTTTTGGAGCTTCAACTCTTACATAAAGTTCTTGTTTCGATAATTCAAAAGTAGGAGAAGGTTTTTTACTAATGAATCGATATTCAAAATCATTCCATTCTGGATTCCTTTTTCGATCAAAGCCTCTGCTTTCTAAATTCTCATAGGGACCCCCCGGAAGTCCTTCCAGAGCCTGTTGAATAATTTTTATGGATTCTGTCATTTCGCTAAGTCGTACTAAATACCGAGCTAATGAATCTCCTTGTTTTTGCCACTGAATTTCCCATTCAAATTCATCGTAAGACTCATAACGATCAACTTTACGAAGATCCCATGGTATTCCGGATGCGCGTAGCATTGGTCCGGATAAACCCCAATTTATTGCTTCTTCCCCACCAACAATCCCAACTCCTTCAACCCGTTCTAAAAAAATAGGATTTCGTGTAATCAGTTTTTGATATTCAACAACTTCTGTTAAAAAATAATCACAAAAATCCAAGCATTTATCTATCCAACCATAAGGTAAATCAGCCGCTATTCCTCCAATACGAAAAAAATTATGCATCATTCTCATACCGGTGGCAGCTTCGAATAGATCATATACAAATTCTCGTTCTCTGAAAATATAGAAAAAAGGAGTCTGTGCACCAATATCTGCCATAAAAGGACCAAGCCATAACAGATGAGAAGCTATACGACTCAATTCTAGCATAATTACTCTGATATAGCTGGCCCTTTTAGGAACTTGAATATTTCCCAATTGTTCTGGTCCATTTACTGTTATTGCTTCTGTAAACATAGTAGCTAAATAATCCCATCGCGTTACATAAGGTAAATATTGTATAATTGCTCGGTTTTCTGCAATTTTTTCCATTCCTCTGTGTAAATAACCCAATATGGGTTCACAGTCAACAACATCCTCACCATCTAGAGTAACAATTAAGCGAAGAACCCCATGCATGGATGGGTGGTGAGGTCCCATATTGACTATCATAAGATCTTTTCCTGTAACTGGTCTCTTCATAAGTTTTTCCTTGATTCGTTCTGGCATGAATTAGATTGCTGAAAAAGAAGTTTATCAAAAAATTCAAGATCTAAAAAATTCACTAATTCACAATTTTTGAATTTAACGAGTTTTTAATTCCCGAATATTCAACTGATTAATTAATTCTTTATAACGTACTCTATTTTTTTTTGACAAATAAGCCAGCAGTCGTTGACGTTTTCCCAGAATTTTTCGTAGACCCCTCTGAGATAAATAATCTTTTCTGTGTAATTCCAAATGTGAAGTAAGTCTTCGTATCTTATTAGTAAAACTGAATACTTGAAATTCAACAGATCCCTTGCTTTCTTCTTTTTGTTCTTGAAATGAAATGAATGCATTTTTTATCATAAAAAGAAATCCTTCCCTTTTTAATATGAATTGAAAGATATGAATTTTACTGATCAGTAATAATAATGGTAGTTTTTTTGTACAAGGATCTTAATTTAATTATCAACTTCTTAATTCTTCATTAAAAAAAAAATCTACATTTAGATCTAAAAAAGGAGGATTCTGTTAATTTATTTATGGATCCGCTCGGATTGGTATCTATGTCATGGATTAAATTAATTAATATCATGTATAAAGATTGAATTTAAAACAATCCCTCAGATTTCATACAGTTGTTTTCATATACCGTAACTTAATATATTATATATAGTAAAAAGGATCTATCATTAATGAAGTGGAAATCGCGTATACATGTGTATTCTTATCATACTGAAATGATTTCCATTAGTAGTATTAAACCAATAGCGATTCATACAAGCTAAATCTTCTAATCTAAAATTGGGCCAAAGAAAGGATTTGAATTTAATTAGGTTATTTTTATCCTTAGCAAGATCTTTCTTTTTATCCAAAACTGTGGTCAAGTTTTGAATATTCTTATCAAATCTTGAATTTCTATCCCTCGCATTTTTTTTTTTTAAGTTGAAACAAATTAGAATTCGAAATTCTCTACGCCGTTTAGGGGATAGAATATTTTCAGGGACAAAGAAATCATAATGATTTTTTTTTCTATTTACAGTTTTGTTTTGATATTTTGTAATGGATTTTTCAATTTTTTGTTTATCACTATAGCTTTTTTTTTTGTATCTTTGACTTATTTTGTGTTTATTTTTATGAACCAACGAAATACCTATGGTTCTATATATAATAAGTTGTCCATCGTTTTGTACAGACAAACGGACAGGTTCAATAATCAATATTCCTTTTTTCATTAATTTTGCAAAAGTAAAATTCTTCTCAATCATTAGAATGTCTAGGCTCATCTCTCCTCTTTCAATAGAAGATATCGCTATTTCGTTTGGATTTTTTAGTCTAACCAAGAGACAGTATACTTTTACATTATTCAGAATTTTTTGATTAAAAAAACAATTCCATCGCAATTGAAAACGCGAATATCTTTTGAGAAATAAATCAAGTTCCGCTTCTGTATTGCTTTTGTATTGTTTTTTATTTTTACGTTTTTTTATCGTCGATTCTGCATAATTTTCTTCAATATTTTTTTCTTGCTTTAATAGAGCTGATTCAGGATTTTTTTTTTTTTCTTTATCTGATTCAAGCTCTAGTTGACTGGCCGATTCTTTTTCTTCTTTATTTAGATTATAAAATCGAAGCGATTTTTTTTCGTTTGATGGTATAAAACCTTTTTTCTTTCCAGTGATCTTTTTATTAACATTTATGTTTTCATTAAAATTTAAAAGAAGTAATTTCATTGGTATGACCCACGGCTTCATTTTATATGTACTAGAAAATAAGAAAAATTCTGGAAAGAAAAAAAATTCAAAATTTGTTATACGACGATTTAGTATTTCTTCATTCATTCCCATCCAATCAAAAAATAAACTTTTTTGATTGGCAAGACCCGTCTTAGTTATTTTATCAATTCTTTGATAATTCTGAACTTTAGTATTAATATATTTTTTTTTACTCTTGGTATCAACCCAAGGCTCAATATTGACTTTTTTTGTAAACCAAAAGTTTAGAATTCTCCAATCCAAATATTTTCTATGCCGAATTTCCCCTATACCCCGAATATTATATTTTTGTAGAAAACAAGAGACTAAACAATTATCTAGAGCAATGCCTATAGACGTGTCAAAAGTTTTTTCTGTAGAATGAATGGATTTGTAGCAAAAAAGATTATATATAGAATTTTTTTTTAAATTATGTTTTGGATTTAATAACGAGTCGGCCTCAAAAACACTTTGTTTTTTGTAATTATCAAATTTCTTTTTTTCATATGAATCCTCTTTGGTTAAACTTGGATTTAGAACTAGAGAATCTTGGTTTATTTTCTTTTTCCATTTTTTGGTTACTAATCTAGCCCACGCAATTTGAGGTAAATTGTATTGATAATTATTTCGTAACCAGTTTTTCCATTGATTTACTTCGGAATTAAAAAAGGTTTTATCTTTCAAGTCATAATGAAAAATTCCTTGTTCTTGAAAAAAATCCTTTATTTGATTCTTAACAAAAAGGGATGTTATGCATATGTTATATTCAAGAACAGCCTTTAATTTAGAAAAGTTACTAACTTGAATTTGTGATAATTTGTAAAATACATATGCTTGTGATAAAGAGCATAGGTCATAACTAATTTTTTTTTTATTGGATATTAAATTTTTGATAGTCGAAATAAAATAAATGGTATTTTTTTTTTTATTAATTTTTTCTCCATTTTCTTCAGCCTTGTAAATATATTTATCAAGAATTGTTTTTGTTGATTCAAAAAAAAGTTGTGTAGTAATTCTTGGAATATTAATGATACCTAGAAAAATGGCTATAGACAGTTGTTCAATGCAAAATTTTATAAAAAAAATAGATTTACGAATTAATCGGGTATTTTTTCTTTTGAATGTCTGCCAAATTTTTTTTGATGGCTCAATTATTTTAGAATCATAACGCAGTTTGTTACAACTATTAGTTAGATTTTGTTTTTCTTTTGAAATTTCTTTTATTTGATTTCTTATTGTCTTTATTCTATCAATCACATTTTGGATTTTGTTTTCGCTGAGTGAAGAATTTGTCCACTCCATGGATTTTTTTTGAACAGATAGTTCATGAATCATCTGATTACTCATTATTGAATCTTTTTTAGTTTCATTTAATTCATATATTTCTCTCGGGCCAAACAATGGAATTAGATTTCGTTTTGAAAGGTCTTTTATTTTTCCTTTTATAAAAAGAAAGTTTTTGAGAATCCAGTTTTTTATTTCTTTTGTGACTTTTATGAAAATGGTTGCTCTTTCTTTGAAAATCCTTAAAACCAGAAAAGACTTAGTTTTGAATTTGTTGATTCTTTTTTTTAATTCTTTAGAAATAGGTTCAAAAAAAGAAGGCTTTTTTTGGGCAGAACCAAACGGTAGTTCGGTTTCCATTCCCCAAACTGTTAAAAAACAAAAATCATTTTTTTCTCCTTTGTCTCTTTTTTTTTTTAATCGAGCCTTCTGAGATGATTGTTTATGCCAAGGTTTAAGATAAAAAGGAAATAGGATTTTTATCTGAATACCATCCGTTAACCAGTTTTTTGGAAATTCTGTTTCGGATAGTTGCACCCCATTATAAGTGCATTTAACATGCATTTCACGTTTCCAATCCTTTAAATCCTCAGACCACTCGGGAAATTGAAATAATAACATACGGACGCTATTTTTAATTATTATCAATAAAGGTAATATAATATATTTTCTAAGAATAGATTGAGTTACTAAGAGAGAACCTCTTATTATTTGAGCAAATAGGAAGCTATCCCAAGTTTCTGCAATTTCTATCCGCCTTTTTTCTTCTATTTTTGATTGTTCTTCGTCTTTTTTATCCATTTTTTTTTTTTTTTTGTTTTTCCACATTAAATTGCTAAGAATTTTTTTTTTTAGCCCCCATATATCAAACGAAAAATAAAAAAGTTTATCTATTCTATCAAAAAAAAGGGGAGAATGTACTTTTGCTTGAAAAAATTCCCAAATAACAGTTTTACGCCTTTGGGAACGCATGGATCCTTTAATTATCTCTCGACGAAAATCAGATTGTTGTGAATAACGGATCAAAGCCATTTCATCGTTTTGAT